CTTACGAGGGAGACCCTGCTTCGGCCCAGCAGCAAGATACGGCTTCAACTAAGTGACTCTCCTGCGTCTCCTTAGTGGGGCCTATATCACCTCCTTTGGACCCTCTTTTTCGCGGCCCTTGCCGGACGATCAAACTCGTCCGCAACATCGGATTAGACTATACGTCTTTCATTTAAAGAACGCATCCACGGTCACCTCTGGTGACATAGCGACCTTGTAGTACCAGTTGGAATAGTCCAACCACGCCTTCGTCCAACGACGGAGAAGCGAATCTTCCATGAATTCAGAGAATTCTCTAACGAGACCTCAGGTGTCAACCGAAGATCCTTCGGTTTCATCTCCTTCCGGAGGTGATCAATCACTTCTCCTCGGAGAGTTGGATCTAAAGGCAACCCGCGTCCGAGGAACCATTCCAGGTTCCCCTTCAGACCAGGCTTAGTGTACATTGCTAGGACCCGGTCAAAATGCCGAGACCTAGGCTGCTGAAGTTGGGCAAGCGCCCTGACCCCCTATCCGGCAAAGCGTGGAAAAGCGCTTTTAGTGAGACTGCCATAAGTAAGTATAAGTAAGTAAGGATGGTAGAAGTTACGTAGAGCTTTCGCAGATACGGGACTCAAGTCCACATTCCCCTGCAACACCCTAAAACGCTTGGCAAATTCACATGCCCGGATATTAAGTGGATGGGATATTAAGGACTTTTGTAAACTTATGTCCACTCCCATCTTGTCTAAAGAGGCATGGTACACCATGGCGACGGCCTCGTCCGCAATGACGACGTCGTCACCAAAAAAGGCATAACGGTCAAAATTTCGACCGGGGTGAGCCTCTTCTGCACACCACCTAACATAGGGTTAGAAAGTGCGAAGAGAGGCCAAGATTAGTAATATCCTAATGGCGGACCAACCTGAAATTCGACAACCGAGCAAATACCACTTTTTAGCCCTTTAATTTAATAATTTTAAAGGGAACATGGTGGAGGTTACCCCAAAAGGTCACACCCACGCTCGCGGCCGCAAAGGAGTCACCAAATAGGAAGGACATTCTATCCTTTAACATCAAAACAGGACAATCACCTTTAGTAGTATCGGTAGCCGACTTCAAGTCAAAGGAAGAGTTTGTGCTTTCGCCCTTCAATCGATCAAGGGGAGCCTCCGGTCCCATCCATGGGAATCCTCGACAGGACCTCTATCAGCCAGTCATGGACTGGTTTGAGTCACCGTTGAGAGATGAAGTTTCCAATGGCGAATATTCTTCTCTTTCCTTTACCCTCAATCAATATCAATACTAGTCGTCCTAGGCAGGGGACGCCATCCCCTACATAGGATAGGCTAGTTCCCTGAGTTTAGGATAGAGGGTCATCCTAAAATAGGAAAGGCCTTGGCTTGACTTCCTATGTCCACAGTTCGTAGGGAACACAGAGCAAGAAACAACAGGAGATTCTTAGATGCCGGCCTCTAGGAGATAGGAGAGAGAAAGAAAAACCTCTTCTCGTAACAACCTTTTGTGTACACAATCGATTGTTGAAAGATGATGTCCTTAGATAGAAGAGCAACGACTTTCGCCCAGGATCGAGGTAAGGTGACTCCTTCCTCCCAACTCGAGCTACAAGCAGACTGACGCTATCTATCCCTCTGATTTCCAGAAAGAAAGAAGCTCCCTGACTAAAAGACAGTAGAGGGAAGAACGCGGACTTCGACTCCCAGAAGAAAGCACAGGGAAAGCGAAAATCTTTTCATACGTAAACCCGACACCCATTGATGGAATGAGATGAGGTCCTACCTTTCATAGTTACCTTACAAAATGAGACCCGAAAAGCTGGTGGAAAAAAACGTCCGAGCACCTCGGATTATTTAGAGTCTGACGATCACCTCATATTGAGAAAAAAAGTCTCGAGATTGAAATGGGACAGCAGTCTCCCTTTTCAAGTTCAAATAGAATAATGTGCAGCTTTCACGCAGAACTTCGATTTCCATTTATTGAGTGAGTCAATCCAGCCTAACTAAAAATAACTAAAAACAGAGTGAACATGACCGAACATCGTTCCGAGAAAACCCATCATCAGACGAACGATCCAAAGCTACTAGTAGGGGAGAGTGGACCAACTCCCAAACCTTCCTCTCTCTCGTCTGGAATGGAGGGACGGGCAAGCAAGGAACTCCACGTTCCCTTTATAGTATGAGTTGTGGAGCTAGAAGCACCATGAAAGTCACACTCTAATCCCGAGTCCTTCTTGCAACCTAGGTTTCACTTTCTATCTAGCCTCAGCTCGGCGACTAGAAGCAAGATTCCATCAGCAGCCTTTCAAGAAACTAAACTCAATGGTCTTAGGCTACAAAAAGATCCAATCTCCTTCACTCTTTTCCTTCCTTATCTTAACTACTTTAGGTTTAGGAAAGCTTGGAAGCGACTTGCAGTGAATGAAGGAATGCGGCCGTAAGCTCATTGGTTTAAGAGCGACTCCGCTTCTCGCTAACAGCCCTATTCGCTTAACTATGAACTAATTGACTCGGGTATTCCCATTGCTTCAGGTATTTTATTACCAAACCAACCGTTGCCACACATCTAGCTACAAAGAAAGACAGAATACATTTAGGCTTTACATCTAGCCTTCTGTCATTTCACTTCACTACCAGCGCAGTCGCAGTCCAATTCTCTTTCTCTATCTCCGAATTCTCTCTTTCACTCACCCCCTACCTATCTTTCGAGCAATGCCATTCACACCATACCCAGCCCAAAAGACTCACCAGCCCCGTCACTTAAGAGTCATTCTAAGGGCTTTCTCTCTTTCCTACGTCTTATCCCCGTCAGTCTGCTCAATAGATAATGAGAGGAAGGAAGCCCTATTTGAGTAAGGGAAGCTTGGCTTTCCTAGTTCTTCCTGTAGATTCCCTACAAAAGAAAGAATGAATATAATCTGTTGACTCTATTATTTTGCTTTGCGGGGTGACTCTCGAAAGAGGAAGGTGACTTCTAGAAAGCTCGATAGAGGAAAAGAAAGGTAATAAAGAGATAAGACAAGAGAAGTTTGAGGAGGAAGTTCTCATTTATAAAGTGAGCAAGGCGAAAGGGAGCTCTTTTTCCTAAAGCCAGGCAAGGCGGGAAGTGTACAATTACATGAGAAAAAGGATTCCAAGATAGTTCAAGAAAAGAAGGTCGAGATAGGAAAGCATCAAACAAAGCAAGCAAGCAACCGATCTAAGTTTGTTTGATGCTAAGCTTGCTTGCTTCCTCCTCTCATTAAAATAAAGACAACGTTTTAGCTTAGCGCTTTAGGTTTGAGCTGTGCTTGCTTGCTTGCTTCCTTGCACTCATTAAAATAAAGACAACGTTTTAGCTGTGCTTGCTCTTCTTAGCCTTAGCCTAGCCGCTTCCTTAGGTGGTCATTCATGATTGGCTTAGTCAATCCGTTCACTTGTCTTTGGCTTTCCCTGCCCTTTTGAGTAGTGCTTTAGTCATTCCCGAACCCCCAAAATGCCTCTCCTTCGCTCTCCTCTGTCGAAGATGATATTCACTTTGTCACTCCAGTAATCTCTTCCTTAGCCAACCAACGACCCGCTCTCGAAAAACGGCAACTAATAACTATAGTTATTGGCTTCTGGTCCACCTTTTCCTCAGCTTACTATGTGGAATGATTTCTTTGAGTTGATTGACTTTGGCAGATATGTGTACCACATTAAACAAAGAAGATGCCGATATGCTTGATGTACCAGCCAAGCCAGCTCGACCGTATACAGTATGAGGGATTCGCCTTTGCCTCAGACAGAAGAACAACGGATTGAACAGGACAGGACAACCGGGAAGGGAAGCCATAGATAGATATTGATTTGAACAAAGGAACAACAACCGGTACCAGAAACCAAAGAAGAGATTGAATTCAAGATTGAACAGATGACCTACCCACAATAAAGAAGACGAAAATAGAATTCCTAATTCCATTCTCTAAGACGAACTCAAAGGATGTCTCTAAGCAGCCAAGGCCAAGAGCAAGCAGGAGTAGTCCTATCTGCCTAGAAGGATTGGATAAAGAGAATGTGAGTGGGCAGGAGATCAATAGACACAGAAAGATAAGACCAAAAGGAGCAGAAGGCACTCAGTTGTTTATGTGAAATCAAGGAGCAAGAGGTTACACTTTTACACTTTCCCGAAGAGAGCTCGAAGCAATAAGATGAAAGATGGGATGAGATGCTAGCCTTAGCGCAGAACTCATTGAAATGAGCCTTAGGCCACTACCGAGCAGCAATGGAGGACAAACACTTGAGAGATGATCCCTACTTGAAAAGGCGGAGACAATACCTCTTGTTGCGACAAAGCCCATTGATTGAGAAATCCAATTTTCAGGCACATTTTTTGACTAATACAAAGAGACATCGGAACCATGAAAGTCCCCTTTTTTGACTAATATACACGGGGATGTCTTTCATCAAGCAAAAGAGGGGCAGTCAATGGAATGAACGTTGCAAGAGAATAAACTAACCCAAAGGGATTAGATCTCGGATGGAAATCCAAGGCATGGTCCCATTGAAAGCCCAGGGAAGAATTACCAATTAATATAATAATAAGAAAATCAAAAAAAGGATGGAAAGTATGTATCTGGGGGGTATGATCCCGGATGGATCTAAAGTAATTGTGAACGAAGCAGCGGGCATACCAGAAATGGATCTAAAGGAATGGTAGATGAAGCAAGGATGCATAGCAGGCTTCAAAGACGACACAAGTAGGACGCACCGAGGCCAAGCTTTCCTCTACTACTTTTTTTCAATTCAGGAGCTAGCATACGAAATTTTCCGTTGAAGGCTTCCACTATCAGGGCGGCCATTGCGAGCGATATTCACTTTCAAGAGTCATGAGCCTACTGAGCCTATTTCATGACTCTCGAAGAGCTCATCAAAGAGCTAAGCTAAGGGATGAGAAAGGGAGGAGGTGGGATTTCTTTTTCAACTATAACATTTATTACAACACAACATTTTAGAGAAAATGACAGAGATTCGGTAAGGGGATAG